GATAGAACAATTATTTCTTTTTTCGATTTGAAATAGCTAGTGATCCCCCCGCGTGTGTCGTATCAAATTCAAATCGAAAAAAGAAATAATTGAAATAATTAAACAACACCTACTTGTTTTTTTTTGTTAATAGAACCCTAGTGATTGTATTTGGATGCGTATTAGGATAGTAAATGAAATATTCAAATGATTTTTTATCGAATGACTATTCATCTATTGTATTTTTCATGTAAATATGTGCAACAAGGCTTTATGGAAAAAGGGTGGTTCAACTCGATGTTGTCCAAAAAAAAGGAGTTAGAATACGGGTATGGGCTAAGTAAATCAATGGGTAGCCTTGGTTCTATTGAAAATACCAGTGTAAGTGAAGACCCGATTAGAAATGATATAGATAAAAACACTCTTAGTGGGAGCGATAGTGACAATTCTAGTTACAGTAATGTTGATCATTTAGTCGGCGTTAGAGACATTCATAATTTCGTACCTGATGATACTTTTTTAGTTAGGGATAATAATAGGGACAGTTATTTCATATGTTTTGATATTGAAAATAAAATTTTTGAGATTGACAATGCTCATTCTTTTCTAAGTGAACTAGAAAGCTCTTTTTCTAATTCTCGGAATTTTTGTTATCTAAATAGTGTATCTAATAGTGATGATCCCCACTATGATCCTTACATATATGATACTAAATATAGTTGGAATAAACACATTACTAGCTGTATTGACAGCTATTTTCGTTCTCAAATTTGTATTGATAATTACATTTTAAGTGGTATTGTCAATTACAATGACAATTACATTTCTAGTTACATTTTTGATGAAAGCAGAAATAGTAGTGAAACCCAGAGTTCAAGTATAAAAACGAGTCCGGCTGGTAGTGAGTTAACTATAACAGAAACGGAAAATTCTAATGATCTAGATTTTACTCAAAAATATAGGCATTTATGGGTTCAATGCGAAAATTGTTATGGATTAAATTATAAGAAATTTTTGAAATCAAAAATGAATATTTGCGAACACTGTGGACATCATTTGAAAATGAGTAGTTCAGATAGAATAGAACTTTTGATTGATCCAGGTACTTGGGTTCCTATGGATGAAGATATGGTCTCTGTGGATACCATTGAATTTCCGTTGGAAGAGGAATCTTACAAAGATCGTATTGATTCTTATCAAAGAAAAACAGGATTAACTGAGGCTGTTCAAACAGGCACAGGTCAACTAAACGGTATTCCCATAGCAATTGGGGTTATGGATTTTCAGTTTATGGGGGGTAGTATGGGCTCCGTAGTTGGCGAGAAGATCACTCGTTTGATCGAATATGCTACCAATCGGTTTTTGCCTCTTATTCTAGTGTGTGCTTCCGGAGGAGCACGCATGCAAGAAGGAAGTTTGAGCTTGATGCAAATGGCTAAAATAGCTTCCGCTTTATATGATTATCAATCAAAGAAAAAGTTATTCTATGTATCAATCCTTACATCTCCTACTACTGGTGGGGTGACAGCCAGTTTTGGTATGTTGGGCGATATCATTATTGCCGAACCCAATGCCTACATTGCATTTGCGGGTAAAAGAGTAATTGAACAAACATTGAATACGACAGTACCTGAGGGCTCACAAACGGCTGAATATTTATTCCATAAGGGCCAATTCGACCTAATCGTACCACGTAATCTTTTAAAAGACGTTCTGAGTGAGTTATTTCAGCTCCACGCTTTCTTTTCTCTGAATCAAAATTCAATCAAGTGGATCCTTAATAAAAAAAATATATTAATTAATCAAAATATAAATTATTATTTTTTTTTATAAAACGAGTAGTTATTTAGTTTATAGAAATCAAAGCCAAAATCCGTAGAATGGATTTTGGCTTGGTAGCATTTGATAACATAAGATTTAATTGTAAAAATAATTATGCGGATCATTTTTTTTTTACCGACATTCCCGATTACTAATCAGTAAAAACCTCTATCAAAAAAAAAGAATGCATTCCTTCTTCCGCTAAATTAAAATTAGGCAAGGAGAATAAAGCTAATTTCACGTTCTCTTCTTATGTGTATATAATTCAAATATAGAAAATTTAAAAGTGAAAAGTACAGAATCTTGCATCTTTCGATATTTTTTTAGAATCCCCAGTTTTACTAAGACTCCCTATTCCCGGATCGGATTGTAACAAATTTTTCAGGAAGTTGTAAGAAACTCTTTCTTTATTTTATTCCATTTTATGAAATTCAAATTATAAGACAAAAACAAGATAATAAAAAAGGCGATTATCATATATATATTTCATGTAGAAAGATGAAAAATTATATTTATTTAGTTCTACATTCCTTGCACTTATTTTATTATATTTATATATTTTTTATTATATCACATATACTCACTTAGATATGCTTAGTATAATTCTATATGAATTATAAATAATGATTATAAGATACCTTTATAACAATATAAATAACAATATAACAATAACAGGTAAAAATAGTAAATCCAGGTATCCATTTTATGACAAATTTACCCTCTTTTTTTGTGCCTTTCGTGGGCCTAATATTGCCGGCAATTGCGATGGCTTCTTTATCTCTTCATATTCAAAAAAACAAGATTTTTTAGATATCGATATGATGGGGCTAAATCTCATCTATTTTGTTTTTTTTTTCAAGATTTAGACTTAGACCATAACACAGATATCTATTTCTTAGAATAAAATATGTGATGTGGTTTCCCCCGAACATAAAGAAACTATTATTGTTATTCGTGTGTAAACATGATATATGAGTAAATAAATTATAGCTATTTGCAACGAAATCAAATCGGGATCGGGGCGAATGCCTTAAATGTAAAGTGAATATATCTATATGTATGTGGATATCTATAGGAAATCATACGAAATGGATATTATTATTTTATATCTAACCAATTCGATGAATTACTCCTAAAATAAAAGTTCACATCAGAATAGTGCTAGTTGATGAGAGTTATTTCGGAAACACACAAAAAGTCAAATTAATTTGGGTTATTCTCTCAATTTCAATAAAATGCAACTAGATCTAGTATGAATTGGCGATCAGAACATATATGGATAGAACTTATAGCAGGGTCTCGAAAAACAAGTAATTTCTGCTGGGCCTTTATCCTTTTTTTAGGTTCATTAGGGTTTTTATTAGTTGGAATTTCCAGTTATCTTGGTAGAAATTTGATATCTTTATTTCCGCCTACGCAAATCATTTTTTTTCCACAGGGGATCGTGATGTCTTTCTACGGAATTGCGGGTCTCTTTATTAGCTCTTATTTGTGGTGCACAATTTCGTGGAATGTAGGTAGTGGTTATGATCGGTTCGATAGAAAAGAAGGAATAGTGTGTATTTTTCGTTGGGGATTTCCTGGAAAAAATCGTCGCATCTTCCTCCAATTCTTTATGAAAGACGTCCAGTCCATCAGAATAGAAGTGAAAGAGGGTATTTATGCTCGTCGTGTCCTTTATATGGAAATCAGAGGCCATGGCGCTATTCCTTTGACTCGTACTGATGAGAGTTTGACTCCACGAGAACTTGAGCAAAAAGCTGCTGAATTGGCTTATTTCTTGCGTGTACCAATTGAAGTATTTTAAAAAATGAATTGAAACTGAAATGAAAAGAATGAATGCTTTTTTTATTTTCAATAGAGAGATTATATCTTGTAGATTCTCTTTTTTTTTGTTTTGTCAATCAATTTTTCTTTTTATCCCTTTTTGTACTTCTTAATTACCAAACGATTGGGATGCTTATAACGATAGCTTTTTTGTCTTGTTTTGGTAATCATTTTTTTTATCAGAATCACAATATTCTTCAGAAAATTCTCTCAATTATTCCCGGACTATGCGTCGTTTTTTTTTTTTTCAAAAAATTGGATATTTTGATAGAAAGAGAGTTCTTTCGTTTCCAAATCTGAATAATATTTGTTACTTGAAGGGGCTCTTTCATGCATTTCTTTATTGAAAGGGGTCACTCTCTTCGAATTTTAGCAAGTGATAGATTTGGAAACAATCTCTTTATTCGAAGTGGATTCTTTTTTATTCCATTTCTGTATTATTTATAAATTCAAGTACTAACCGCCGAATCATACACAAAAAAAGCGGGGAATAGATTCGTGGGCTCGATAACTTGTAATAGAACTGATCCTTGATAGGAATATTAGTTAGTATCGTATAGCGTCAACGAATGGGGTGAGTTCATTAAAAATTCAAAGACGAAAAAATGGCAAAAAAGAAAGCATTCATTCCCCTTCTATATCTTGCATCTATAGTATTTTTGCCCTGGTGGATCTCTCTCTCATTTACTAAAAGTCTGGAATCTTGGGTTACTAATTGGTGGGATACTAGGCAATCCGAAATTTTTTTGAATGATATTCAAGAAAAGAGTATTCTAAAAAAATTCATAGAATTAGAGGAACTCTTACTCTTGGACGAAATGATAAAGGAATACCCGGGAACACATCTAGAAAAGCTTCGTATCGGAATCTACAACGAAACGATCCAATTGATCAAGATGCACAATGAAGATTGTATCCATACGATTTTGCACTTCTCGACAAATATGATCTGTTTCGTTATTCTAAGTGGTTATTCTATGCTAGGTAATGAAGAACTTGTTATTCTTAACTATTGGGTTCAAGAATTTCTATATAACTTAAGCGACACAATCAAAGCCTTTTCCATTCTTTTAGTAACAGATTTATGTATAGGATTCCATTCGCCCCACGGTTGGGAACTAATGATTGGATCTGTCTACAAAGATTTTGGATTTGCTCATAATGATCAAATTATATCCGGTCTTGTTTCTACCTTTCCGGTCATTCTAGATACAATTTTAAAATATTTGATTTTCCGTTATTTAAATCGTGTATCTCCCTCACTTGTAGTGATTTATCATTCAATGAATGACTGAAAAATGATTCACTGATCCAATTAGAATGGTTGGTTGTTACTTTGTACATAAGCAAAACATTCAAAACTGTACTTATTC